ACGTCATGGTACGGGATTATTTGGACTACAAAATCAAACCAGATTATAGAGCAAGATTTGATAAATAATAGTCAAGAAATTGGGATTCATCTATCAACAGATTTTTTTCTTCCATTTGAACTCATTTCAATAATTCTTTTAGTTGCGTTAATAGGCGCAATTGCTGTAGCTCGTCAATAATCACTTTTGAGAAGGGGGAATCAAAATCAAACTGTATTCTGGACTATCACATTCATTTCCTTTCTATTCTATTTGCCTTCATGTAGAAAAAAATTCTTTACTTTATTAGTTCGATCTATTACCAATCGATTTCTTTATTTTATTACTTGCTATGTTCGAGTTAATCTAATTAGTGAAATTTTTGTTCATATTGAAATGAATCGAGATTGATAAGGAGTTTGTTAATGATGCTCGAACATGTACTTATTTTGAGTGCCTATTTATTTTCTGTCGGTCTATATGGATTGATCACGAGTCGAAATATGGTTAGGGCTCTTATGTGTCTTGAACTTATATTAAATGCGGTAAATATAAATTTTGTAACATTTTCTGATTTTTTTGATAGTCGTCAATTAAAAGGAGCTATTTTTTCCATTTTTATTATCGCTATTGCCGCCGCTGAAGCAGCTATTGGACTTGCTATTGTTTCGTCGATTTATCGTAATCGAAAGTCAACTCGGATCAATCAATCTAATTTGTTGAAAAAATAATCTCATTATAGTATTAATTAGATAAATTCGAATATTCAAATTCAAAAAGAAATTCAAAATAAGCAGATCTACCTCGTAAATTATGGTATTGGTAGCACAAAGATAAAAATCAAAGTATTTTGGCTCTCTTTCATAAACCAATTCAGAACAAAATGGATTCAAAAACGCTGGAAACTCATTGATTCGTCTAATATCTAAATCTAGTTTATCTCTTTTTTTTAATTCGAAATTTAGTAGATCGAAAATTGATGCCCTTCAAAAATGTATAGATCCAATGTCACATTCAGTCAAAATTTATGATACATGTATTGGATGTACTCAATGTGTTCGAGCCTGCCCCACAGATGTGTTAGAAATGATACCTTGGGACGGATGTAAAGCAAAACAAATTGCTTCAGCTCCAAGAACAGAGGATTGTGTCGGTTGTAAGAGGTGTGAATCGGCTTGTCCAACAGATTTCTTGAGTGTTCGGGTTTATTTATGGCATGAAACAACTCGCAGCATGGGTCTAGCTTATTGATACCTCACTTAAAACTCTACTTGAATTCAGCTGATTTGTTTTACCGAGAAAACCCGAGCGCAAAAAAATTTTTGCGCACCGGTTTTCTGGCTCAAGTGTATTTTGCCTTTACCACGAATGATTTTCCTTGGTTAACAATAATTGTATTTTTACCAATAGCTGCAGGTTCTTTAATTTTTTTTCTTCCTCATAGAGGAAATAAGGTAATTAGATGGTATACTATTTGTATATGTATTTTAGAACTCCTTCTACTAACCTATGTATTCCGTTATCATTTCCAATCAGATGATCCATTAATCCAACTAGTGGAAGATTATAAATGGATTCATTTTTTCGATTTTCATTGGAAATTAGGAATAGATGGACTTTCTATAGGATCTATTTTACTAACGGGATTTATCACTACTTTAGCTACGTTAGCAGCCTGGCCTCTTACTCGGGATTCTAGATTATTCCATTTTTTGCTATTAGCAATGTATAGCGCTCAAATAGGGCCATTTTCTTCTCAGGACCTTTTACTTTTTTTCATCATGTGGGAGTTAGAATTAATTCCGGTTTATCTCCTTCTATCCATGTGGGGAGGAAAGAAACGGATGTACTCGGCAACTAAATTTATTTTGTACACGGCAGGCGGTTCGGTTTTTCTATTAATGGGAGTTATGGGTCTTGGTTTATATGGTTCTAATGAACCAACATTAGATTTTGAAACATCAATTAATCGACCGTATCCTGTGGCCTTGGAAATACTATTTTATATTGGATTTTTGATTTCGTTTGCTGTCAAATTGCCGATTCTACCTTTCCATACATGGTTACCTGATACCCATGGCGAAGCTCATTACAGTACTTGTATGCTTTTAGCCGGAATCTTATTAAAAATGGGAGCATATGGGTTGATTCGGATTAATATGGAATTATTACCTCATGCTCATTCTATTTTTTCTCCATGGTTGATGATAATAGGCACAATACAAATAATCTATGCAGCTTTAACTTCTTCTGGTCAACGTAATTTTAAAAAAAGAATAGCCTATTCTTCTGTATCGCATATGGGTTTGATACTTATAGGAATTGGTTCTATAACCGACGCAGGACTCAATGGAGCCATTTTACAAATCATTTCTCACGGATTTATTGGGGCGGCCTTTTTTTTCTTGGCAGGAACAAGTTATGATAGAATACGTCTTGTTTATCTCGACGAAATGGGCGGCGTAGCTATCCCAATGCCAAAAATATTTACAATGTTTAGTAGCTTTTCTATGGGCTCCCTCGCATTACCAGGTATGAGTGGTTTTGTTGCAGAATTAATCGTATTGTGGGGGCTAATTACCAGTCAAAAATATCTTTTCATGCCAAAAATTCTACTGACTTTTGTAATAGCAATTGGAATGATATTAACGCCTATTTATTCATTATCTATGTCACGCCAGATGTTCTATGGATCCAAGCTATTTAATGCCCCTACTTCTTATCTTTTTGATTTTGGCCCGCGTGAGTTGTTTGTTTCAATCGCTATCTTTCTACCCATAATAGGGATTGGAATCTACCCGGATTTTGTTCTGTCACTCTCAGTTGAGAAGGTTGAAGTTCTTTTATCTAGTTTTTTATAGAGATTTTTACTAAAGAAAAATTGAGATAATTTTTAAAAACTTGTCGGAGAATAGAAAAAAAACGATTTTTTCTATTCTTTTCAATCAACGTGAAAAAATGAATTTTCATTTTAACCCGATATGCGCGGTCTTTGCGAGAACCGCGCGAATTACTACACTATTGATACTGGATTCACGCAGTTCGTTACAAAGTTTTTTATAGACAGCTCGCGTTAGTTTGTATTCGTAAGAAGCTTCCTTAGCTAGACGTTAATGTAAATGAACCATAACTATGTAGCCCTATTCCTAATAGATTAACTCCAAAATAGCATATCCAAATTATCAGAAACCCTAGAGCCGCCACCAGTGCGGAATTTTCACCCGGGAAATTCTTATTTGTTCGAATATGTAAATAAATAGCGAATATCATCCAAGTAATAAAGGCCCAAATTTCTTTTGGGTCCCAACTCCAATATGATCCCCACGCTTCATTCGCCCAGACTGCTCCTGAAATAATACCCGTAGTTAAAAAAATAAATCCTAGACTAATCACACGATAACTCCAAAAATCCAACTGTTGAATTAATTGGCTCTTGTAATAATTCTTACCAGAAAAAAAAGAAGTATTTCTTAAAATAGTACTTCTGTCATAGCTATATTGGATTTCGTCAAACGAAAATGATTTTAAAAACCGATTACTTTTCTTTCGAAATGTAAAGACTAGAAGTGCAGCAGATAATAATGATCCACACAGAAGAGCGGCATAGCTCAATATCATCATACTTACATGCATTATTAACCACTCAGATTGGAGCGCAGGGACTAATATTGAAGGTTTCTGTATTTCACTTAAAAGACTTGAAGTAGCAAAGCCTTGGGTAAAAATAGTACTCGAGGCGGTTAGTGCGCTTAGATTTTTATTTTTTTTGAAATAGCCCACTATATGAATAAGGGAGAAACTCCACGAAAGAAAGATTAATGATTCGTATAAATCACTTAGTGGAAAATGACCGGAATAAATCCAACGAGTCACTAATAATCCGGTTAAACACAAAAAGGTCGGTATCATGCCCTTTTCTGATAACTCATATGGTTTTATGAGTTCAGTGACCAATAGGTTGATCAACCTAATTGAAATGACAATTGAAACAATTGAAAAGGAAATATGACTTAATATATGCTCTAAGGTTGAAAATATCATAAAAAAAAAAAGTAATCCCTTAATTTAAGTAATAAATGAAAAGCGGGAATTGAATTCATTTTTTATTATAAGATCTATTGTCTGGTGTTTCGAAGACGGCATGCCGCTACTCGGACTCGAACCGAGATGCTCTAGCACTGCTTCCTAAGAGCAGCGTGTCTACCGATTTCACCATAGCGGCTTGTTCGAACCCATAATAGGGTATTTCCCATAATAGGGTATTTATATTGAATCGTCAAGATTGACAGTGTCACTAAAAATTTTGGAATAACAATTCAAATTCATAACAATTAGTTCCCATTTAACTTCTTGCAGAAATTTAAAACAACAAAATGCATTTTCTTGCGGAACATAAAAGAAACCCTTTTTGAATTTTTTCAACGTAAGACATTGTTTGTATATAATATCCCGAGAGTTTTCTTCTTTTATTGGTTGGGTTGAAATCAAAATTCTTGAGATATATAGATAAAGCAAAAATATTATTAGCACTTGAATTATAACAAAAAGGTCGATGGGGAAAATAAGACTCCCCACCAACAAAATGAAAAATAGAGTGCTAAAAAAAGGTAAAACCTTGTTTTTTCTTATTGTATTTTTTCTTAGAATTTGCGAAATTTTCAAATTCTTAATGTTCCATTTTTACATATGAACATCACAAATTTTCTTGTCGCATAAAAAAACTTTTGGATTTGCCAGTAGAAAGAGATTTTCCTAATGACAAAGCTTTTAACGCCGATAAATATCCCTTCCTTTTCCAAATATTTTTACGAATACGCTTTTTTGATCTAGAAGTGCGTTTTTTTGGAACTGCCATTTCAAAACGAAGAGGTTACTCAGTGGTATAGTTGGATGTGAAAGACATCTATTGTTCAAAAGAATCCTTAGTTACTATTCATTATCTAGTTATTCTTTTAGTCCTTATCATCACAAAAAAATCTCAATATATGAGCCTTGTATACAAAATTCCTACAAATTTATTTGTTCAAAAAGGTTTTTATACTCTAGAAGGCTTCTAAGAACAAATAAGTTGTCTGGGTTAGTAGTACTTTTATTTTTTGTTTTTTCTCAGATATTTCTATAATCAGCTATGATATATAAATCTAATTCGTGGAACTAAAAAAAAGAATCATAATCAATCTCATAAGGAATTAGTTAATAAGTTGAAATAAACTAACTAAAATGAAACTAAAAAAAAATAACGAGTTATTAAGCCGATGACATTAGTGAATTCCACGATTGATATCAGAATAAAGTACTTTATGAGTGTAATTCCTGATGGTTGCTATACAAAAAACCATTGTTAGGAAAATTTCTATTTTTATTTTTGATCTCTTCCTAAATTTTTATATTTTCAAAATACAAATATATTTAAAATAAAGAAGTATTTTCTTTTTTACGGAACTTGGTCATATTATTTAACCACGTCTAACTTCTTGAGTTGAATATTTGAACTATTTCGAAAAACTCAGATCCAGAATAAGTACGAGTATCAAATGCTAAATTTTTATTTACGTTAATTTTTTTTAGTTAGTGCATATTTTGATTTTTTTATTGATCCCTTTTGAAAGGGGTGGGGTCTAGTTAATCGGAAGCAATTAATTCCGACTAAAAAACTTTTTTTTATGGAACAAACATATCAATATGCATGGATAATACCTTTCCTTCCCCTTTCAGTTCCTATATTAATCGGGGTGGGACTTCTTCTTTTTCCGTCGGCAACACAAAGTCTTCGTCGTATGTGGGCTTTTCAAAGTGTTTTAGTATTAAGTATAGTCATGATTTTTTCGATCAATTTCTCGATTCAGCAACTAAATAGCCGTGCTACCTATCAATATGTCTGGTCTTGGATTCTCAATAATGATTTGTCTTTAGAATTTGGCTACTTAATCGATCCGCTTACTTCTATTATGTCAATATTAATCACTACTGTTGGAATTTTGGTTCTTATTTATAGTGATAATTATATGTTTCATGATCGTGGATATTTGAGATTTTTTGCTTATATGAGTTTTTTCAGTACTGCCATGTTGGGATTAGTTACTAGTTCCAATTTGATACAAATTTATATTTTTTGGGAATTAGTAGGAATGTGTTCATATCTATTAATAGGATTTTGGTTCACACGTCCTGTTGCAGCAAATGCTTGTCAAAAAGCGTTTGTAACTAATCGTGTTGGGGATTTTGGTTTATTATTGGGAATTTTGGGTTTTTATTGGATAACAGGGAGTTTTGAATTTCGGGATTTATTTCAAATATTCAATAACTTGATTTTTCATAATGAGTTAAATTTTTTATTTGTTACGTGGTGCGCTTTTTTATTCTTTTCTGGTGCCGTTTCGAAATCGGCACAATTCCCCCTTCATGTATGGTTACCAGATGCGATGGAAGGACCGACTCCTATTTCGGCTCTTATCCATGCCGCTACTATGGTAGCCGCGGGAATTTTCCTTGTAGCTCGACTTTTACCTCTTTTCATTATTATACCTCACATAATGAATTTAATCTCTTTAATAGGGATAATAACACTATTTTTTGGAGCTACTTTAGCTCTTGCTCAAAAAGACATTAAGAGAGGTTTAGCCTATTCCACCATGTCTCAATTGGGTTATATGATGTTAGCTCTAGGTATGGGGTCTTCTCGAAGTGCTTTATTTCATTTGATTACTCATGCTTATTCGAAAGCATTATTGTTTTTGGGATCGGGTTCTGTTATTCATTCAATGCAAACTATTGTTGGTTATTCTCCGACTAAAAGTCAAAATATGGTTTTTATGGGAGGTTTAAAAAAACATGTACCAATTACCAAAAGTGCTTTTTTATTAGGCACACTTTCTCTTTGTGGTATTCCACCTCTTGCTTGTTTTTGGTCCAAAGATGAAATTCTTAATGATAGTTGGTTATATTCAGCAATTTTTGCAATAATAACTTGGTCTACGGCGGGATTAACCGCATTTTATATGTTTCGGATCTATTTACTTACTTTTGAAGGACATTTAAATGCTCATTTTCAAAATTTCAGTGGAAAAAAAAAGACTTCCCTCTATTCAATATCTCTATGGGGTAAAGAAGGTTTTAAAGTCAATAACAAAAACTTTCATTTGTTAACTTTATTAATAATGAAGAAAAAGAAAAGTGCTTATTTTTTTTCACAGAAGCTAGATCGAATTGATGAGAATGCAAGAACTAGAAGCCAACCTTTTCTTACTATTTCTCGTTTTGGCACGAAGAAAACTTTTTCATATCCTTATGAATCGGATAATACTATATTATTTCCTATCCTTATATTAGTTTTTTTTACTTTCTTTGTTGGATTTATAGGAATTCCTTTGAATAGCGTCGATTTGGATATTTTATCCAAATGGTTAAACCCCGCTATAAATCTGTTACATCAAAATTCGAATAATTTAACGGATTGGTCGGAATTTGCGAAAGATGCAGTGTTCTCAGTCAGTCTAGCCTATCTTGGCATAATTATAGCAT